GTCTTAAGTTCATGTTTCTTAAGTTAAAAGCATTTGATATTAACACCTGGCTAAAGTTAAAAAACTTTTTATTTTTCCTGAAAAATTAAAAAAAACCAAAGGGGGACCCCTTGTATATTTTTTTTTAAATTTTTTTGTATGGAAAAACCTAATGATTGAAAAAGGCAGAAGTTTTTAGTCACATTGTGTTTCCGATAGAAGGCTTTTTTTTTTTTTTTTTTTTTTGTTTTTTGTCTTTTCGTGAAAACTATTTAAGACTTTTTTCCGGTCCTTTCGTACTAGGAAGAATTAATAGAAGATAGAAGCTGACCTGACTCACGTCGGTCTGAACTCAGATCATGTAGGGAATTAATGGACGAACAGTCCAACCTTAAAGAGCTGCTGCACCCTCTGGTTACCCCAATCCAACATCGAGGTCGCAATCCTTTTCGTCAATAAGGGCTCTTAGAAAAGATAACGCTGTTATCCCTGCGGTAACTTTTTCCGTTTTCCAAAAGTATTGGTTCTCAAAAATGGGGAAGGAGAGTTGATTCTCTTCCTAGAAAACTGGAGGATATTTTTTCTCCATGGTTGCCCCAACCAAAGCCTGGCCTACAGAGGTTTTTCCCTGGGGAAGGATGAGTGTAAGTGAGTAGGGTAGGCTAAAGCTCGACAGGGTCTTCTCGTCTTTCTCTCTGAAGTACGCTTCTTCACGTAAATAGGAGTTTGTGTGGAAAAAAAGGGAGACAGTTAAAGGATGAAAAGCCATTCATACGGGTCCCCATTTAAGAGACAAGTGATTATGCTACCTTTGCACGGTCAAGATACCGCGGCCGTTTAGGAAAGTGCTTCCCACTGGGCAGGCCTAACCCCTTATGAGTTCCAAGGGGCTATGTTTTTGGTAAACAGTCATCCTCTAGGTTTGCCTAGTTCCTTCCTTTTCCTTTTTCCGCTGTTCTGGGGGCTCCTGTGTTGGAGGGATAGCAAGGGTTTTTTTTCTTGGGTTTCCAAAACTATTCTTGGTTGATCGGGTTAGTTTTCCGTTGCCCAGAGCTGTTTTGTATACTTACTCGTTTTAACATTATAATTTTTCTCAATACCATTTTGATAGGTTTGGGTGGGAACACAGATATTTTTGGTTATTTCGTTTTATGAGCTTTAACGCTTTCCGAAATGATGGCAGCTTTTAGGCCTACTTAAATAATAAACCTTGGATAATCTTATTGTCCTTTCCTGGTCTCTTGGTTGTTTCCTTCTTGAAAGAGGAACTTGTCTCCCTCTTTCTTTCCTTCCTTTAAAGGTGCTCTTGTTAAAAATTGAGAATGTTCATAATAGAGGGGGTAAGGAGGGGAAGCTTAAACTTCTTTCTTGAGAAACCAGCTATCACCTAGCGCGTTTAACATTTCATTTCTAACCCTTCCTCTTTCCCCACTCTTGTAACAGTGGGAGGATTCTCTTGATTAAGAGGAAGAGGGTTAGCTCTCTAGGTTTCGGGCTTTGGAGAATTTTCCTGAAAAATCTTGTTAAACCATAATACAAAAGGTACGAAAGACTCTTTTACTCCTTTTAATTTTCACTTTATTTCAGTTTTCCCTTGTGGTACTTTTATAGTAGAAGATTTGTGAGAGAATTGGAAGTTATTACTTTAAAAATTTCATCTATGATCAGAATTTCTTTATATAAATAGAATAAACAGGGGTAATAAAAGTAGGCCAAATAAACAAAGGGGAAAAAGAATTCTTATCAAGAAAGAGGATATGGTCTGGGAGGATGTTTTTCGGGAAGACAGCAGGATTATTCTTCTCTGTGGAAAGAGGGTCAGGCTAGTTTTGTAGACGATCCGTAAATAAAAGAAGAGGTTGAGAAGGCTGCCTCCTAAGAATAGTGGGATAATGATTTTTCTTCTTTTAAATGAAAAGATTATTAAAGGTACTATCTTTTTTATAAATCCGCCGAGAGGAGGGAGTCCTCCCAGGGACAAAAGGGCAAGGGAAAAGAGAATGATTTTTGTTGGTATTATTCTTGCCTTTCTTAGTGAGGAAAGGGAGAAAAGAGATCTGTTTTTGCATATGAGTAAAATTGCGGTTTTTTTGATAATGTAGAACAGGAATAATAAAAAAGATACTTCGGGAAGGAAGAAGGAGGCACAAGTCACTCACCCCAGGTGACTGATAGAAGAGTAGGCTAAGATCTTACGAGTTCTTATCTGGTTTAATCCCCCTCATCCTCCCACAATTACTGATAGTGTAGAGCAGAGAATTAGTATCTCTGAGGATATGTATCTTGACAGGGATAGAAGGAGGAACATGGGTGCTACCTTTTGTCAACATGCGATGATTATTACTTTCGGAAATGAAATACCTCTTAGAACGTCTGGGAACCAAAAGTGACACGGTGCTAATCCGAGCTTAATAATTAGGGCTGTGGATATGGTGTAGTAGCAAAGGGGGGATGAGGTTTCCGCTAGACTTCATCTTTTAGAGAGTCAGAGGTTGAGTACAGCTCCTTTTAGAAGGAGCGCTGCTCTGAAAGCTTGAACTAAAAAGTACTTCAAGGTGGCTTCCGTTCTTCGAGAATGTCCTTTCATGTTTAGTAAGGGAATTATGGAGAGAGTTCTTAGTTCGAGGCCTAGTCAAATGGGGAACCAATGTCTAGAAAGTAGAACCAGTCTGGTTCCTATAAGAAGGCTTGTCAAAAGAAGAATAATTATGAGACGTTTCATAGAGTTCAAGAGGACTTTAACCTCTTCTATCTGATTATCGGTCAGGTATTCCTGCTAGGAGTAAACTCTTTTCACTTAGATAACGAAAGATGAGGCTTTCGAAGATATCAGAAATGCTAGTGCCATTGAGAAGATTCCCAGAGAAAGAGGGAGATATTTCTTCCAGGTTAAGTGCATGAGCTGGTCGTATCGAAATCGCGGGTAAGATGCTCGCACCCATAGAAATAAGAATACTAAGCCTATCGTCTTTACGGCTAGACATGAAGGCCCTAGGATTCTTGTTTCTTTAAATGGTCTTCCGGCTCCTAGAAATAGAACGGTTCTTAAAACTTTCATGAAGATTATTTTAGCGTATTCGGCGATGAAAAACAGTGCGAACGGCCCTCCAGCATACTCTACGTTATAACCTGAGACCAATTCTGATTCCCCTTCTGTTAGGTCAAATGGCGCTCGTTTCGTTTCGGCTAAGGTAGAAACTAGTCACATTAGGAATAAGGGAAAATGTGGTAATAACATTCAGCAGTATTTCTGGGTCTTGACTATTTCTGATAGAGAGAATGAACCTGATCATATAATGAGGGATAGAAGAATTAACCCTATTCTTATTTCATAAGATATGGTTTGTGCTACCGCTCGAATACCTCCGAGAAGTGAGTACTTGGATTTAGAGGCTCACCCGGAGCCTAGAAGGGCGTAAACGGCTAATCTAGAAATACCAAGGATGAGAAGAAGTGAAAGGTTAACTTTTAGGGTCGGGACAGGGGCTGGGATCAGCGATCAAAGGATTAAGGCAAGCACAAGAAACAGAAATGGGGAGAAAAAGAATAGGTATGGTGAAGCTGTGGAAGGCTTTAGGGTTTCCTTAATAAATAGCTTTAAGGCGTCAGCAAAGGGTTGGAGTAGTCCATATGGGCCAACTACTTTGGGGCCCTTACGGAATTGCATATAGCCCAGTACCTTCCGTTCTACCAGAGTTAAAAATGCTACTGATAAGAGAATAGGTACTAGGAATATTAAAGCTTGTAGGAGAAAAAGAATAACTTTCACAACCTTAAAAAAGAATTGAACTTTTGGTAAGGGATCTTAGGTCCCCTGCATTAACCACTTTGCTACTAAGGTTTTTCGTTGGCTTTTGCAAAGGGAGGATTTTAACCACCATTCTTGGAGTATGAGCCCAAAAGCTTGTTTAGCTTACCTTGCTGGTACATTTTCTTGGGCTTGAACCAAGGTCTCCTAATTGGAAGTTAGGTATATTAGTTATAATAAAAATGTGTCATGACATGTTTGGTTTTGTCATTTATATAAATGACAGCACCGTTGTTGGCGAAGAGTAAGGCTTCCACTTACATAAGAGAATTTACAATCCTCTACTATTTCAGTCATCTTGCCAGGAAAGGCGAGGGAGATCTAAGTTAAGAAAAACGTTGGACTGTCAGACCGAAGACATGAGTTAAAATCTCATAGATCTCGAAAGCAAGGTTCGAAGCATAGCTAAACCAGTTAAGTATCTCCTTTACGCGGAGCCGATGTTTGTGCAATTCAAACTGCCTCGATAAGTCTTAACTGGCGCTAACCAGTAACTTTTAATTTGCAATTAAATATGTTGGACACCTTAAGACCGGTCCAAAGACTATAGAATTTTAATCTATGTTTTGAGCTTTGAAGGCTCACAGTTTTATTAAACTTAAGTCTTCCGTGGTTTTAGTTTAACAAAAATATCCGCTTTGCAAGCAGAAGATCCAAGTTACTTCTTGGATACCACATTGTGAAAATGGCGAGTTTAAAAGAGGACTTGCACCCCTGGTTATAGAGCCTAAATCTATTGCATTACTTTCTTTGCTATTTAAACTTACCCCTCTGAGTTGAAAGGAGTTAAACCTTCATTCTTTTGGTTAACGGCCAAATGCTTGCTTCAGCTTCAACTCAAGAGAACAGTTAGACTCTGAGAAGTATTTTAATGAAAAATAAGGGATTTTGATTCCCTAGATGTAAGTTCGTTTCTTACCTTTTCAAAAGCATAGGAATTTTCCTATATCTGCTGCCCCCAAAGCAGCCATTTTAATAAACTAGCCTTTGTAGAAGGTTTACCATTTATATAAATGACGGTATCAATTTTTATCGTCACACCGAGCGGTTAAGAAGGTGAGATCAATATACAATATCAGCTTTATTGAAACCGGTTAGGAGGTATAAGTCAATCTAGTCCCAAAAGAATCAAAAAAAAAAGAAGAACGAACCTGAGTAACTACTGAGTCTCTATTAACTGTTTGAACACCAAGCAAGCGTTTTTAGGGGGACGGTAATAGAGGTGTAGAACCCCTAAAAACGTTGCGAGGTATAGTGAAAACAGTTAATAGAGGGTCAGGAGAGCGAAGGTGTCCGAGCATTATTCCTTGCGAACATATAAGATTTGCGTAGTGAGAGCGTGCGGAGCACGGAACAGAGGAAAAATAGAGAAAGAGAAAGATTTTCCCCCGATTGGAGTCCTATGAATTTTACGGTAGGAGTAAGAGGGAGAGGACGAACAAGAGGGGGAGGGGGGTTCATAGGGGGCGTTTTGTAGGGGAGGGGAAAGAAAGGTAAAAGTTAAATGAAGACTTTTTTTAGGTTTTGACACTTTTTTAGAAAGGGAAAGTGTCAAAATTTTGGCTTGGGATTTCAGTCAATCGTAAGTGGTAAGAGCTGGGGGGTTTTTATTTTTAAAGAGTTTAAGGAAGCTTTCCGGGTGTTCTTGTTAGGTTAGTTTTTGGGTAGCTGTAAGAAAGAGTTTAACTTTCTTTGCCAGTTTACAAGACTGGTTGTTTAGCCTAAACTTTTACAGCTTCTACTTTTACCAGGGTGTTAACCTGGGTCTAGGGCTTGAAAAGCCCTTGTTTTAGCTAAACTATAAAGGCTTTACCAGGTACACTTTCCAGTACACCTACTATGTTACGACTTTTCTCCTCGTTTGACGAGAGTGACGGGCGATGTGTGCGCATTCTAGAGCTGGTTTCATTGGGTATTTCTTTAAAAAATTACTGTCGAATCCTCTTTCAGAATCACTTTTCAGTGATAAGTCCTCTGTTATCAAGTAAAGTAGCTCATCGATTCCCATTCTATTGGCTGCACCTTGATCTGACGTAGGGGGTATTCCTTTTTGTTCACTTTCTTGGAGGTGAGCTGACGACGATGGTATACAAGCTGATGTTCTAAGAATGGTGGGGTCCCTTGTGGGTTATCAATTCAATGACAAGCTCCTCCGAAAAGGGCTAGAAAACCGCCAAGTTCTTTAAGTTTTAGTTCAAACCGTACTACTCTGGTGTCTGTCTAGTTTACCAGCGAGTATAGTGGAGTATCTAATTCCAGTTTATTTCTCGCTTTTTTGGTTGGGCTTTTTTATTTTATTTTCTGGGCTTTAGCTTGCTACTGCTGGGAGTTCTCTTTAAAATAAGTCTTTTTAGCCTTTCCTTCTTTGGACCGGTATAATTTAACTCAGGCTTAACGTGTAACCGCGGCTGCTGGCACGTTATTAACCATCCTTCTTTCTCTTGTCTATTTCTTGGTTTCCCAAATTTTATAAAGTTAAGCACTGCTGACCGCAAGTTATGATTAGTAGTTAGGTAAGAACTTATCTGTTGAAAAGTTTTTGTAAAGTGTTTTCATCTTGCTGGGTCGCTTCGGAGCTTGCATGTGGCAGATAGAGGAAAGCTAAATTTTAAGCTAGAACCAAGCTTGTATTAAAGAAAGGAGTTTAACCTTTGATCTGGCATTTTCAACGCCAAGCTTTTTCCTTAAGCTACTTTAATTTACCGTAGCAGAAGCTTTTTTTCTAATATTGATATAGTTGGGAAGAAGACTATAAATATAGAGAAGTAAAGTATTGACGCTACTTGTCCTATAAGTATAAATGGCTCCTCCACGGGTTGTCTCCCTATTCATGTGAGAATGAGGAATGTTGCTATTAGAATTCAGAACGTGATTTGGGAGAGGGGACGAAACGTAGAGGCTTGATTAGAGGAAGTGTGGAGGATTGGTACTAAAAATCAGACGAGAACGGCTGCTACAAGGGCTATAACTCCTCCTAGCTTTTTAGGGATTGAGCGGAGGATGGCGTAAGCAAAGAGGAAGTATCATTCTGGCTGAATGTGTGTTGGTGTTACAAGGGGTTTGGCCGGAATGAAGTTTTCTGGGTCTTTTAGGGCGGTGGGGGCTAGGAGTGCTAGTGCTAGGATTCCTGCAAGAAGAAATAAAAAGCCTACTAGGTCCTTAGTTGAGAAATAGACGTGGAATGGTGTCTTGTCGTATCTTCTGTCTAGCCCTGTTGGATTGTTAGAACCTTTCTGGTGTAGAAACAAGAGGTGAATAATGGAGAGGGCGGCTATAATGAATGGAAACAAAAAGTGAAAGGTAAAGAATCGAGTTAGGGTGGCATTGTCCACTGAGAACCCTCCTCATACTCACTGTACGAGGGTTTCTCCTAGGTATGGTACCGCTGAGAGGAGGTTGGTAATAACGGTAGCTGCTCAAAAGGACATTTGTCCTCATGGTAGTACATAACCTACGAATGCTGTAATCATTGTAATGAGAAATAAGATTACTCCTATATTTCATGTTTCCTCTTTTACGTAGGATCCATAATAAATTCCTCGACCTATGTGGCAGTAAAGGCATATGAAAAAGAAGGATGCTCTTTTGGCGTGTATTTTTCGTAGGAGTCATCCATATTTTACGTCTCGACAGATGTGTCTTACTGAGGAGAACGCTAAGGAAATGTCTGCGGTGTAGTGCATCGCCAGAAAGATTCCTGTGATTAATTGTACGATAAGACAAAGTCCTAGGAGTGAACCAAATTTTCATCAGATTGAGAGGTTGCTCGGGGCTGGTAAGTCTATAAGTGAGCCTTTTATAATTCGGAAAAGTGGGTGGCTCTTTCGAAGTGGTCCTGTCATTTATATAAATGGTATTTTACTTGTTTATGTTGTTTCTTCTTCTCGGGAGAACTTTAGTGTTTTATAGTTTGTCTCCCTATTATGCTGCTCTTGGTCTGATGATAAGATCTTTGTTTGGCTGTGTCTTGTTGGTTTCACTAGGGTTAAGTTTCTTGGCTTTGCTTTTGTTGCTTATCTACATGGGAGGTATGTTAGTAGTGTTTGTCTATTCTAGTGCTTTGTCGGCGGATCGGTATCCTACAATTAGAAATCTGGGGGAGGTTATGATACTGTTTGTTTTGTTGTCATCTTGGGTGTTCATTATCTTTGAAGATTTCCTTGAATCCGGCGTGAGTTTAGTTTCTAATCATGTCTTATTGGACCTGGGTAGTTTGTGCCATCTTTACGACTTGGGGGGTTTTTACTTACTTATTGGAGGTTTGGCTTTATTAGTAGTTTTGGTTTTGGCTCTGGTCGTTTCTTTTGGGGCCTCTCTTAGAAGACTTCGGGCTCTTTAAGATTTGATGAGCTTAAATAATTAAGAGCGTGGTTGCCGTTAGGAGGCCTAGAAGGGTTATAGAGAGAAGGTATTGCTTAATATACCCGGTTTGAGTGATTTGTTGCTTCTTTGTTGCCTCTTTTTTAGAGAGGAAGATCCCTTGGGCTCCTAGTGTCTCTCTTCATCCACGATCTAGTGTCCGTGTGGAAAGGGAGAAAGCTGTTAGGTTGGTCGTTGCTGCTATAGAGGAATGTACTGTTTTGGTGAAGAACCAGGTCTTTGAGAAAAAACTTTTTCTGGTTGTTTTTGTTTTTAGGAACAGGATGGTTGTTGAAGCTATCGTTGCCCCAATAATAGTTACTATAATGGGGGTTTTCTTTATGGTTGATAGCGGGAATAAAGTGGGTAGATTGAATATTCACAAGGACATTGTTCAGCCTACAAAAATGGAACCTATTGCTAGTCGTACAAGGGGAAAAAAAAGTTTTTGGTTTTCCTCTTTTATTGGGTTTATAGAAGCTTTTCTGGAGTTTTTTGAGAAGCAAAACGTCACAATCCGGAATCTGTAGGCGGCTGTTAGTAGTGTTGCGATGGAAGAGAGGAGAAAGGAGAATAAATTGGAAGGATTTTCTATTATTAGTTCTAGAATTAGGTCCTTTGAGTAAAACCCTCTTAGGAATGGAATTCCCATGAGGGCTATTCTTCCTAGGAATAGGCATGATGCGGTTATTGGAAGGTTCTGTCTAATTTTCGACATCTTTCGTAGGTCCTGTTCTTTGTTAAATCTATGTATGATTCTTCCTGAGCAAAGAAATAACATGGCCTTAAAGAATGCGTGCGTGCATATATGGAATAGGGCAACCATAGGATTTTTTAGTCCTATGGATACCATCATAAGTCCTAGCTGTCTAGTGGTTGAGTAAGCGATAATCTTCTTTATGTCATGTTGTCGAAAAGCTGAGGTAGCCGCGAAAATGGCTGTTAAGGACCCCACTATTAGGGTGGTTTTGAGAAAGGCTGGAGTGGGTTGTAGTATGTTGGTTATTCGTATAAGTAGGAAAACACCTGCTACAACCATTGTGGAGCTGTGGAGGAGGGCTGATACGGGTGTTGGACCTTCCATTGCTGCTGGAAGCCATGGATGTAATCCAAACTGCGCTGACTTGCCTATTGCCCCTATCAGCGCGGCAAAAAGTATTATGGAGGTCCATCATTGGTCTTCTTTTCCTTTTAGAGAATAGATTTTTGTTATTCTTCATCTTCCTAATTTAAATAGGGCAACGGATAGGAGGACTATTATTCCAAGATCTCCTATTCGTTTGTAAATGATGGCTTGGAGAGCGGAGGATTTTGCATCTGTTCGTGTTGTTCATCATCTTATGAGGAGGAATGAAAGAAATCCTACTCCTTCTCATCCTATGAAGAACAAAAACAGGTTTTCTGCTGCGGTCAGTATTAGCATTTTAAGAAGAAAAATTATTAAAAGTCGGAAGAATTTTCTTCTAAACGGGTCTCTGTGCATGTAGTAGATTGAGAATTCCACTATCGATCATGTGACTAGTAAGGCTACGGTGGAGAAGAATATGAATCTTCTATCAATGTTGATAGACAGTATAGATCTTACTCTTGTTTTGTTTATTCACGGTAGAAGAGAAGATGATATTGGAGTTTTTGATCCTACTATAAATAATAATAATTTTAAGATGGCCAGGATAGAGAGGGTCTTCATGGAAAGGAGACAAATATAGCTTTCTTTGGCTTTTCGAATTGATGTTACTTTGCTGTTGTTCTTGTTGGAAAAGGTAGAGGTTAATATAAGTATAATGAAGATTGATAGAGTTATCGAAGTTTTTAGGGTAGTGGATGATAGGGTCATCGAGTGCTCCATGGAGTTAAACCACGGATTCTAGGGCTTAGCAGGCCAAGAATATTCTCATAGCGCTCTGGATTTAAGGGCGGTGTGTATTCGCCATCTCCAATGCCACAAATTGGTATTTTAATAAACTACTTAAATCATAACATGCACGAGTTGGGTTTTATAATTATCCCAATTAGAGGGAATAAGTGAAGAAAAAACAATAAGTGTTCTCGAGGGTTGACTTTCAGGAATGAGAGCGTATGGTTAGCTTTCTTTTGGGTTTTTGTTTTTTGGAAGATGAGAAGAGAGTAAATTGCTCCAAATATAGTGGCTATGCCTACCAATGGGGTTAGGAAAATTGACCATCTTATGGCTTTTGTAATTATAAATATTTCCCCTATCAGTTTTGGAAAGGGGGGAAGACCTAGTTTGGCAGCACAAGCTATGAGTCATCAAAGTGGTAGGAGGACTGTAATTGTCTTAAATCCTCGTGTAATAAATATTTTACGGGTATGTGTTCGTTCGTAGAGTACTTTTGCTAGGGCGAACAAGGCCGAGGAGACTAATCCGTGTGCTATCATTAGGATTAGCGCTCCTTTAATTCTTCATTCGGAAAATAAAAGAGATCCTGCTGATACAAGTCTCATGTGACCTACAGATGAATACGCTATTAGAGCCTTTAGGTCCGTTTGCCGTGTACATAATATTCTGGTTATGAGTGAACCTCAGCAGCAGAAGATTATTAAAATTCTTGAAGAGGTTTTAACTTCTGGGAATAGTGTTTTCAGGCGAATAATACCGTAGCCTCCTAACTTAAGGAGTATCGCTGCTAATATCATTGATCCGGCTATTGGGGCTTCCACGTGTGCCTTGGGGAGTCATAGGTGGAAACCATATATTGGCATCTTTACTAAGAATGCTGTAATTGTTATTAACCATCATATTTTCATGGAGAATAAGGATAATTGGGGATTTATGAGTTTTGTTATTGTGAGTGATAGGGAGAATTTTTGTCTTCTTATAAAAATAATGGAGATAAGTAGGGGTAAGGAGCCGAACAGTGTGTAGAAAAGGAAGTAAGTACCTGCTTGGAGACGTTCTACTTTTGCTCCTCATCGTGTAATGATAATTAGGGTCGGTATGAGGGTGGCTTCGAAACAGACGAAGAAAGATAAAATTTTTAAGGAAGAGAACGTCAGTATAAGGAAAATGACTATGGTTGAGGATAGGAGGAGAAATCTTTTTTGGTCTTTCTTTCTCTTTTTCTTCAGTATTTTCTGCGCTAAGAAACATAGAGGGGCAAGTCAACATCTTAAGACAATTAGCGGGGCTGAGAGACCATCTATAGCAAAGTGGTAGCTGAGAAATGATCATTTAGTGGTTTTGGCTCTTTTGATGGTGGATAGAGAAAAAAAAGTCATTAAAGATAGAGAGGAGAATAGTGCTGCTCATTTTCAGCGCTTCAGAGAAAATATTGTTAACGAGGAAAGGGATAAGGTTAATAAGGTTATCATTCATTTAACTATTCTGCTCACTCCAGACCTCCTTGGTCTCATTCGTAGGCTAGGCCGGCAGCTAAAATTATTAGGAAGATAGAGGATAAGGGTAAAAGAACTTTCAGTTTGGTGTTTGAGGCTGGGATAATGGGGAAGAGGAGGGCAATTTCTAAGTCAAATATGAGGAATAGTATGGCTACTAAGAAAAACCGAAATGAAAATGGAAGGCGGGCTGAGTTAATGGGGTCGAATCCACATTCGTATGGGGATGCCTTTTCTAACTCTAGGGAGCGTTTTGGTAAGAAGTGTCCAACAATGAGGAGAAGAAGGGAAAGAAAGATGGCAAGAGAAAAGAAGATTAAAAGTTTCATTTGTCTTAAATTTTGTTATTTATATAAAGAAAGGAGGAGTGGCAGAATGTTATTGCGTTTGACTTGAAATCAATAGACGAAGGTTTAATTCCTTCCTCCTCTTATGATCCTCATCAGTAGATGCATACGTATAAAAATAGTCAGACTACGTCAACAAAATGTCAGTATCAGGCTGCTGCTTCGAAACCAAAGTGATGATGGTTAGAAAAGTGGTGTTTTATCAGCCGAAAGAAGCATACTGCTAGAAAAGTGGAGCCTATGATGACGTGAAGTCCATGAAATCCTGTCGCTACGAAGAAAGTAGAACCATAGACTCTGTCGGCTATGGTAAATGGCGCATCCAAGTATTCTCAAGCTTGGAGTCCGGTAAAGTAAAGTCCTAAAGCAACTGTAAGACCTAGGGCTTGTATGGCTTCCGCTCGATTTTTCTCTATAATTCTATGGTGTGCTCATGTTATTGTTACTCCAGAGGAAAGGAGGACGGCTGTGTTAAGTAATGGTACTAGAAAAGGGTTGAGAGGTGAGATTCCCGTAGGAGGTCATGTAACTCCAATTTCAACTCTTGGAGCTAGGCTTCTGTGGAAAAATGCTCAGAAAAAGGCAAAGAAAAAACATACTTCTGAGGTAATAAATAATATCATTCCATAACGTAATCCTTTTATAACGACTAAAGTGTGATGTCCTTGAAAGGTTGCTTCTCGAATAACGTCTCGCCATCATCTAGCTGCGCATATCGAGGTTGCTATGAGTCCTAGAATTAATAGGTAAATTCTTCCTGAATGAAACCATACTACCAGCCCGGAAGTCATTATTAAGGCTCCGAAGGCTGCTATTAATGGTCAAGGTCTTTGGTCTACGAGGTGGAAAGGGTGTTGATGGGTCATAATTATAGGTTTTGATCAAGATAAAAGTTTACTAGGGAAGTAAAGACATATGCTTGGATGCAAGCTACACCTACTTCTAATATAAAAAGGAGGCCTAAAATTATTAGCGTTAAAAATCTTAGTAAAGGGGAAGAAGCCAAGATCCAAGTGGCAGTTGAGAGAAGAAATATTAAGAGGTGTCCTGCTGTTAAATTGGCTGCTAGTCGTAACCCGAGTGCTATGGGCTGTGCTATAAGTCTTAGTGTTTCTATTAGTACCATTATTGGGATTAGGAATGACGGAGTTCCTTGGGGGACTAAATGCCTGAGTCGTCTTTTAAATGCTAGGTAAAAGCCAAGTATTTTAACGCTCATTCAGAGCGGGACTGCTAAGCTGTAAGTGAAGGAAGCGTGTCTGGTGATAGAGAATGCGTAAGGAAAAAGTCCCATTAGGTTTATCGAGATTATAATAAAAAATACTACTGTTAGTGTGGGTATTCATGGAGCTGCTGTCTTCTTTCTTTTTTGGAAAATGATCTTCATAACTTCGAGTCGAATGGTGTTTCATATGTATAAGACTCGTCCTCTGAAAAAATTGGTTGGAAAAATGAATAGTAGTCATCTTAGGGCTAAGATTGAAGAAACAACCTGAAGGGGAAGGAAAGCTACAATGTCTGGGGAAAATTGACCAAAAAGTCTAGTTACCATGTTCATCTTTGTTGGTTGTCCTGCTTTTGAGCTCTGGAAGTGATGTCTTCTTTGTTTTCTAAGGAGGTAGAGAATCATCTTTGCTTAAGTAGACAGAAGAGAAAAGTGACTACTAAAAGTCATGCTAGTAAAAATTTGAATAGAAATCATAAAAGGTCTAGTTGTGGCACTCTCCAGGGGGAGGATCTCCCATCTTCAGATCAAGAGGCTGAGGCTTTTTTTAAGCTACCTAAAGGTCTATTATATGATTAACTTTATTTATTCTTCGATGTTTTGGGTGATTCAGTTCTCAAAGTTTTCAAAGGGAACTGATTCAATAACAATGGGCATAAATCTATGGTTGGCACCGCAAATTTCTGAGCATTGCCCATAAAATAAACCTGTTCGATTAATGAGAAAAGAGGTTTGATTGAGTCGTCCTGGAACTGCATCCATCTTGACTCCCAGGGAAGGAACGGCTCATGAGTGGAGAACGTCTGCTGACGATACTAGGATGCGAATGGGATTTTGGAAAGGGAGGACTAGTCGGTTGTCTACTTCTAGGAGTCGAGGTTGACCTACTTCTAGGTCTGATGTTGGTACCATATAGGAGTCAAATTCTATTTCGTGGTAATCAGTATATTCATAGCTCCAGTATCATTGATGTCCGATGGCCTTTATAGTCAAAAATGGGTTTTTTACTTCATCCATTAAGTAAAGGAGTTGAAGGGAGGGGAAGGCAATAAAGATTAAAATGAGTGCTGGTACAATGGTCCATATTGTTTCTAGTTCTTGTCCTTCTAAAAAGAATCGTTTGGTAAAGGACGAAGAAAGAAGGGATAAGAGACCATAAAATACTAGAATAATTATGAGTGTTAGTATAATAAGAGTGTAGTCGTGAAAGTAAACAAGCTCTTCCATGAGAGGAGAGGACGCATCTTGTAGACCTAGTTGTGCTCAAGTTGCCATTTAACTTTGAAGAAGGTTAATTTTAGCAAGAAGATCTGTTTTATGTCTTCGTGATAGAGATACCATTAAGGCCAAACCAGCTCTTGCTTCACAGGCTGAGAAGGTTAGCAGAAGTATGGAAAATTTGAGGGAGGAGAAGTTTTCGTGGATTTGAGATCAGGTAGATATTTTTAGAAATAGGGATACTAAGAGAAGTTCTAGACAAAGAAGGAGGGATAAAAGATGAAGACGTTTTATAATAACGCCTACTACTCCTAGAAAGAAAAGGGAAAATAAAATGGCAGATAAAATTTTCATTTGAAGACCTTAGGTTATTTACTAAGAATTTGAAGGTCGAAACTTCATGTTTTTTAAACTAGTCTTCTTTTAATTACTTAATAGGGAGAAATGTAGTGGGAGTTTCTTCAAAGGTATGGTGGGAAGGAGGAAAACTTTCGTACTGTCATTCTAAGGAAGCTGGTACAAAAGAAGGTGCGGGTACTGGTCGCTGTGAGGCAAAGGCTTCTCAAATTAGGAATAAAAAGAATAAGGCACCTACTAAAGAGATAATGGAGCCTATAGACGAAACAGTTTTTCAAGTAGTGTAGGCGTCTGGGTAATCTGAGTACCGTCGTGGCATTCCTGCTAATCCTAGAAAATGTTGTGGGAAGAAAGTAAGATTAACACCAATAAACATAATGAAAAATTGTACCTTCGATCAAAGTGGATGAAGGGCTGTGCCTGAAAACAGTGGGAATCAGTGTGTGAAGCCGGAAAAAATAGCAAACACAGCACCCATTGATAGTACGTAGTGGAAGTGAGCCACAACATAGTAGGTGTCGTGAAGAATAACGTCAATAGAGGAATTGGCAAGTACTATTCCTGTTAACCCGCCAACTGTAAATAAAAAGACAAACCCTAATGCCCATAGTAGTGGTGTTTCCCAGACCAGCTTTGAACCTTGAAGAGTGGCCATTCAGCTAAATACCTTTATACCAGTTGGTACCGCTATAATCATTGTAGCTGCTGTAAAATAGGCTCGGGTGTCAACGTCCATTCCTACTGTAAACATATGGTGGGCTCAAACTAAGAAACCTAGAATTCCGATGGCGACCATGGCGTAAACCATTCCTAGGTAGCCAAAGGGTTCTTGCTTTCCTCTGTAGTGAGCTATTACGTGGGAAATCATTCCAAATCCTGGAAGAATGAGGATGTAAACTTCTGGGTGCCCAAAAAATCAGAAAAGATGTTGGAATAAAATTGGGTCACCCCCTCCAGCAGGGTCAAAAAAGGTAGTTTTTATTTTTCGGTCTGTGAGAAGCATAGTTATAGCTCCTGCTAGGACTGGGAGTCTAAGAAGAAGAAGGAATGCTGTTATAAAAACCGACCAAACAAATAAAGGAAGTCGATCAAAAGTAACTCCCGGTGTTCGCATTTTTATTATTGTAGTGATAAAGTTAATTGAAGCAAGTATGGAAGACGCTCCAGCTAAATGTAGGGAAAAAATGGCCAAATCCACTGACCCTCCGGCGTGCGCAATGTTTCTCGAAAGTGGGGGGTAAATTGTCCATCCAGTTCCAACACCTCTTTCGACTCCCGCTGAGGCTAAAAGAAGAATAAAAGAAGGGGGGACTAGTCAAAAGCTCATTTTATTCATCCGTGGGAATGCCATATCGGGGGCTCCTATCATTAATGGTATTAGTCAATTTCCAAATCCACCAATCATTATAGGCATTACCATAAAAAAGATCATCACTAAAGCATGGGCTGTTACAACTACATTATAAATTTGATCGTCTTGAAGAAGGGATCCAGGCTGAGCTAGCTCTGTTCGAATAATTACTCTCATTGCTGTGCCTACCATTCCTGCTCACGCCCCAAAAATTAGGTAAAGAGTTCCAATGTCCTTGTGTTTTGTAGAAAAAAGTCAACGTCTTAAGTTCAT